GTCGAACCGATGACCATCGCATTACAAATGCGATGCTCTAACCTCTGAGCTAAGCGGGCTCACATAACAGAAATTGTACATACATAGGAATTTAATAAACTAGTGGAATCTTGGCTATTAACTTTTTATTCTTTTTTTTTTTTCGATATTCATATTAATTAGGAATATCGAAAAAAAAAAAGAATCGACCCTTCAAGTATTCAAAATTGCACGAGAAAAAAATGAGAGTCAGAGAAGTATATATAATAAATGTGTTCTATATACATCTATATTGAATTGCGAATACAGAAATGATACAATCCTTTCTGATTAGACTAAATAAGGGTCTATGCTAGAGATGAAAGAGGATAGACAAGAAAGAAAAAAGAAAGGCTTTTTATAGGAATCAGTATATAATTACTTCAACAGTTCCAGTCGAATAGAAATGAAAGGGGATAATAATAAGATCTTAATCTAAAAGCAAAAAAAGGGGGGATATGGCGAAATTGGTAGACGCTACGGACTTAATTGGATTGAGCCTTGGTATGGAAACTTACTAAGTGATAACTTTCAAATTCAGAGAAACCCTGGAATTAAAAATGGGCAATCCTGAGCCAAATCCTGTTTTCCGAAAACAGAAAAAGAAAAGTTTCATAAAAACAGAAAAAAACAAGCAAGGATAGGTGCAGAGACTCAATGGAAGCTGTTCTAATAAATGAGGTTGACTGCGTTGCATTAGTAAAGTAAACCTTCTGTCAAAACCCCAGAAAGGATAAAGTAAAGGATAACCATATATACATACGTACTTAAATACTATCTCAAATGATTAATAGGAAATGATTAATAGAGACCCGAATCTATAATCCATATTCATCTTTTTTTTTTCTCTTTAATTTCTTTTTTTTTTTTTTTATCTTTATTTCTTTTTTCTCTTTTTTATTTCTTTTTTCTCTTTTTTATTTCTTTTTTCTCTTTATATATATTCTATATATAGAAAATTCTTTTGAATTGATTCCAAATTGAGGAAAGGATTTAATATTAATTCATCAAACCATTCACTTCATAGTCTGATAGATAACTAACTAATCAGACGAGAATAAAGATAGAGTCCCATTCTACCTGTCAATATCGACAACAAGGCAATTTATAGTAAGAGGAAAATCCGTCGACTTTAGAAATCGTGAGGGTTCAAGTCCCTCTATCCCCAAACAAGGACGACTCGGCTCCTTAATTCTTTTTATCCCATTCTCTCTTTTCTTTAACGATTCCAATTTTGTTATCTTTCTGATTCATTCGATTCTGTGATAAACATATTTGGGCTGGACTTTTTTTTTCACAAATCGTGTGATAGATATCATACACCTACAAATACCCATCTTTGAGCAAAACAAAAAATTCCCATTCATTTTTATTTTCGTTGGAAATTGGAATAATTAACAATCCAAATCATTATTCGAATTGAAATTTACGAAGTTCTTTTTTTTTTTTAATATACAAAAAATTTCAGGTCTGACTAATACTTTATTATACAATATTTTTTCGTCTTTTAAAAAAAAAAATTGACTTTTTAAATTGACATAGGCCCAAGTTTTTTACTAAAATTTAGTAAAACGAGGAAGCCGGCGCGACTAAAATGGTCAGGTAAAACGGTCGGGATAGCTCAGTTGGTAGAGCAGAGGACTGAAAATCCTCGTGTCACCAGTTCAAATCTGGTTCCCGGTACATGATTAATTTATATATAAGTATCCATTCTCCAATTTAATGAAATTTTAATCGGATATAGGTCACCATAGATATTCAGTAATGGCATGGATCATAGATGATATACACTTAACTTATCCATCTAGATATATATCCTTTCTAGATGAATAAAGAGTTTATATTAGAAACGTTTCTGTTTTTAAAAAACTATGTAAAAAAAACTCGATTATCTTTCCTCGTCTGTTTTATTTTCATTTTATTTGTTCATAATGTGTCTCCTCTCGGTCAAAAAGAATATTAATACTTCATTTAATACTTGAGCTAGATTGGAAAGATTAAACTAAAATTAGTTAGTTAAAAAAACTAAAAGTCTAGTCTATCGGAGTTGAAGAGTGAAAATCTCCAAGATTCATCTTAGTCTTAGATAGAGTATAAACAAAATCCGATCCTCTTTCAGTTCTTTGTGTTTATTTTCCTTCATCTTCTATTTCTTCATTCCGAATTTGTTTAAGTCATCGACTCGCCCGAAATAAATATCTTCAAAATTGGAGAATTCATTGAATCCCTAATTATTTTTTTTTATTTAGTCTATCCATACTAATATGAATGAGACTTCAATAACTCTGGTGATCTATAAGGGAGTGTACTGTACCAATATTCCTTGAATACCTAAGACTGAAGATTAGTTTCTTATTATTTCATTCAATGAGCATCTTGTATTTCATAAAAATTGGGAGCAATATAATCCTTACGTAAGGGCCACCCTATCCAACTTTCCGGCATTAAGATACGTTTGAGACGTGGATGATTTTCATAAACG